GTGATTTTGAAGTTTGAAATTTTAGCATTCAGGTTATTTTGACAATTTTTAGTACTGGGTTTTCAGTGTTTGTAAAAATGAAGTGTGGTGTTATATTTATATATGTTATATATATAATACGTGGTGGCATAAGTCAACCCTTACTACAATTCGTTGACTTTGATGCGCTTAGTCGGATCTTCCTTGGTTTCGGGGTTTGACAAGGATAAACAGGATTCGCCGGGCGTAGGGGGTAAGGGGGTTTGTCGCGCAAAAACCAAAAGGGGGAGGCATATAGTATAGAGAATTGAGCTGATAAAGAATAGTGTTATGCACCTGACTTAAACTAATGTAATTCTTGAGTTATGTCTTTCAATCATTAAACTATATTACCTATGCAAGAAAAATGTTCCACCTTAATTCACCTTTTGTGCTTGCACTCTGAAATGCAGATGAAAAGCAGACCAGAAAAGAGTACGTTATGCATATAAAAGAATGCTCGGCATGGTGGGTAACGAGACATATGTACTTACACCATTAATCAAATGCCAGTATAATTATTATTGGGTGGAATTTTACAGTTTATGTCCCTGAAATAGGAACCAGATGCCAGTAATAGTTCACTAAGTGTTACCCTCACAATTATTGTCCCTGATTCTATCATTAATAATATGCCTTTATATAAACTGGTTGGTGGTCTCTTACTACATTAATATTTTCTTAATAGATTAGGGTTGAGTTTGCAAGGAAAATGGTGAGTTCAATTTTATGGGGATATATCCTGTATGCTCTTGTTTGAGTTTATGCTGAATAGATATTTATAATGTATTATGTACCCCTTAATAATATTTACATGCTTTATGGTTAAAATAGATGATAGGGGATTATACATGTATGTACTAGAACATTAATGTAATATTATGCATAATATGTACTATACCATAAGGGTGTGTAGCAGAAAATAGTTTAATTTAGAATTCTGGCTTTGGGAGCCAGTGGTGGGAGTTAGAATCTCCTTTTTCTGGCACTAGGGAGGATTTTAACCTCCGATCTTCGGATTACAAGACCGATGCTTTTAGGCTAAGCTACTAGGGCAGGTTCAGTTTAATGCTTTGTTTTCTAGTCAGCCTGCTAGTGGGATGAGGACTAGGAATAGGGCGAAGTAAAGGATGGATGCTAGTTGTCCGATGATAATAAATGGGTGTTCTACTGGCATTCCCCCAATTCATGTTAAGATAAGCATGTCTGCGACAAGGGTTCAGAATAGGAATTGAGTGATTGGTCGGAACGTTAGTCCTCGTTGTTTTGATGTATGTAAAATAGGTACTACTATTAATACTAAGATAGAGAATAGCAATGCAAGAACACCTCCTAGTTTGTTAGGGATTGATCGTAGAATGGCATAGGCGAATAGGAAGTATCATTCGGGCTTGATATGGGGGGGTGTGACTAGTGGGTTTGCGGGGGTGAAGTTTTSTGGGTCTCCTAGCAGGTTGGGGGAGAATAGGGCTAGTGATGTAAGTGCTAGTAGTATGATTGCAAATCCTAGTAGGTCTTTGTATGAGAAGTAGGGGTGGAACGAGATTTTGTCTGCATCGGAGTTCAGACCTGCTGGGTTATTTGATCCTGTTTCGTGTAGAAAGAGTAGGTGTAATACGGTCGCTGCAGCGATGACGAATGGGAATAAGAAGTGGAAGGCAAAGAATCGTGTTAAAGTTGCATTATCTACTGAGAATCCCCCTCAGATTCATTGGACTAGGACGTCTCCTATATAGGGGACGGCGGATAATAGATTGGTAATTACTGTTGCACCTCAGAAGGATATTTGTCCTCATGGGAGTACGTAGCCGACGAATGCTGTTATCATGACTAGTAGTAGGAGGATTACTCCAATGTTTCATGTTTCTTTGTAAAGGTATGACCCATAATATAGTCCTCGGGCGATGTGTATGTAAATGCAAATAAAGAAGAAGGATGCTCCGTTGGCATGTATGTTGCGGATAAGTCATCCGTAATTGACGTCTCGGCAGATATGGGCTACGGAGGAGAAGGCAGTGGAGATATCTGATGTATAGTGTATGGCTAGAAATAGTCCAGTGAGAATCTGGGTGACGAGACATAATCCTAGAAGAGAGCCGAAGTTTCATCACACTGAGATGTTTGAGGGGGCTGGTAGGTCGACTAATGCGTCGTTAGCGATTTTAATTAGAGGGTGTGTTTTTCGTAGGCTTGCCATTAAGGGGTTCTTATAGTTGAATAACAACGGTGGTTCTTCAAGTCACTGGTCTCGGTTAAAATCCGAGTGGGAATTATGACTTATCTTGTGTCTTTACTGTTAATAGCTTTGATTGTTGGGTTGGTTGCTGTGGCTTCAAATCCTGCGCCTTATTTTGCTGCTTTTGGCTTGGTAGTGGCGGCGGGGGTTGGGTGCGGGGTGTTGATTGGTCACGGAGGGTCTTTTTTATCGTTAGTTCTTTTTTTAATTTATCTTGGGGGGATGCTTGTTGTATTTGCTTATTCGGCAGCCTTAGCTGCTGAGCCTTTTCCTGAGGCTTGGGGGGATCGGTCCGTGATTGGGTATGTTTTGGTTTATTTACTTGGTGTGGGTTTGATGGTTAATTTGTTTTGTGAGGGGTGGTATGAGGGGTCTTGGGTTGTTGTTGATGGTTTAAAGGAGTTTTCTATGCTGCGGGGGGATGTGAGTGGTGTAGCTGTGATGTATTCTTCGGGTGGAGGTATGTTGGTGGTTTGTGCGTGAGTATTGCTTTTAACTTTATTTGTTGTGTTGGAGTTGACGCGTGGGTTAAGTCGGGGCTCTCTTCGGGCTGTTTAAATTATAGCTAGAAGGATTGCAACAGCTGTGGATAGAAGGAAGATTGTTAGGTAGGTTTTGATCATTCCTTGTTGCATATCGCTTACATTTTTAGCCATTTTTACTTGTAGGAGTGATGTGCCTTTTGGGCCTGCTGCTTCGAATCATGTTTGATCTACTAGTTGTGTGGCGACTGATTGGCCGAGGATGAGGTTAAGTTTTGGGGCTAATCGGTGAATGATTGCTGGGAAGTATCCTAATATGTTTGAGAAGTGGTGTAGGGGTATTGTGGGTTTGGTTTTGAATTGTTTGTTGGTTAGTGTGGTGAGTTCGATGGCTGTGAGAAGTCCGATGATGGTTACTAGTAGGGCGGCAAGTTTGAGTGTAGTTGGTATTGTTATGATAGGTGTTTTTGAGGGGAGGAAATTTGATGTAATAATAAGCCCTGCGATAATGCTCCCTCAGGCAAGTCGTTTAATTGGGTTAATTACTGATGGGGTGTTTTCATTAATTGGTGAGAGGGGGAGGAACCGGGGGGTTCCTATAGTTACGAAGAATATTACCCGGAAGCTGTATACTGCGGTAAAGGATGTGGCGATTAGTGTGAGGGTTAGGGCCCAGGCGTTTAGGTGAGAGGTATTTAGGGCTTCGATGATAGCATCTTTTGAGAAGAAGCCGGCCAGGAAGGGAGTGCCCGTGAGTGCTAGGCTTCCAATTGTTAAGCAGGTAGATGTGAAGGGCATTAGGTTTTGGAGGCCTCCTATTTTTCGGATGTCTTGTTCGTCATTTAGGCTATGAATAATTGATCCTGAACATAAGAATAGCATTGCTTTGAAAAAAGCGTGTGTGCAGATGTGTAGGAATGCTAGTTGGGGTTGATTGAGTCCAATTGTGACTATTATGAGTCCTAGTTGACTTGATGTAGAGAAAGCGACAATTTTTTTAATGTCATTTTGGGTTAGGGCGCAGGCAGCTGTGAATAGAGTGGTCATGGCTCCTAGGCAGAGGCAGATTGTCAGTGCTAGCTCGTTGTTTTCCATAAGCGGGTGCAGGCGAATTAGTAAGAAGATTCCTGCCACGACCATGGTGCTAGAGTGAAGTAGGGCAGAGACTGGGGTGGGACCCTCCATGGCGGAGGGGAGTCACGGATGGAGTCCGAATTGGGCTGATTTCCCAGTTGCGGCTAAAATTAGGCCAATGAGGGGGAGGGTTATGTCGAAGTTTTTGGAGAGGAAAAAAATTTGTTGAATTTCTCATGAGTTTAGGTTTATTGCAAGTCAGGCCATGCTTATGATTAATCCGATGTCGCCTACTCGGTTATATAGGACGGCTTGTAGGGCTGCTGTGTTGGCGTCTGCCCGTCCGTATCATCAGCCGATAAGGAGGAAAGACATGATTCCTACACCTTCTCAGCCAATAAAGAGTTGGAATATGTTATTGGCTGTAACAAGAATAATTATGGCTACTAGGAATAGTAGAAGATATTTGAAGAATCGGTTTATGAGAGGGTCAGAGTGTATGTATCAGGATGCGAACTCTAGGATTGATCATGTAACGTATAGGGCGATGGGGGTGAAGATTAGGGAGTAATGGTCAAATTTGAAGCTAATGTTAATATCAAAGAGTGTGGTATTCATTCAGTGCCAGTTGGTAACAATGGTTTCGGCTCCTTGATCTAAGAAGATTATGAGGGGTAAGAGGCTAATTAGGAATGCGGTGCTTACGGCGGTTTTGACATGTGTAATTGCTCATTTTGGGTCTTGGGGTTTTGGGTTTAGCGTTGTTAGTAGGGGATAGATTAGGATGGCGATTACTAGGATTAGGGAGGATGATAAAGTTAGGGTTGTTGGGTGCATAGCTTCCACTTGGATTTGCACCAAGAGTTTTTGGTTCCTAAGACCAATGGATGAGCTGTTATCCTTTGGAAGCGCGAGGAAACCACGGAGTTTAACCGTGGGTTATAAGGATTAGCAGTACTTATTGCCTCAGGGCTTTCCTCGGTGAGTAAGGGGATTTTAACCCCTATCTTTAGAATCACAATCTGATATTTTTAATTAAACTATACTTACTAGTAGCATCAGCCTCATATGAGTTCTGGTTTAATAATTAGGAGAATGACTGGGAGTAGGTGTAGCGTTATTAGTAGGTGTTCTCGTGTGTGGAATGGAGATAGTCCTATGATGTGGGCCGGTGTTGGGCCTCGTTGAGTTATTAAGAATAGGTATAGGGAGTAGCCTGCTGTGATTAGAGTTCCGGCTCCTGTTAGTGCAATTGTTCATGGGGATCAGTTGAATAGGGAGGTGATGATGGTTAGTTCTCCTATGAGGTTTGGAAGTGGCGGTAGTGCTAGGTTGGCTAGGTTAGCAGTAAATCATCAGACTGTGGTTAAAGGGAAGATTATTTGTAGGCCTCGGGCAAGGATTATGGTTCGGCTATGGGTTCGTTCATATGCGGTGTTGGCTAAGCAGAATAGTGCGGAGGATACTAGTCCGTGGGCAATTATTAAAATGATTGCGCCTGTGAAGCCTCATGGGGTTTGGATTAGGATACCTCCTGCAACTAGGCCTATGTGGCTTACAGATGAATAAGCGATTAAGGATTTTAAGTCTGTTTGTCGCAGGCAGATTGATCCTGTTATGATAATGACTCATAGGGCTAAGATAATAAACGGGTAGGCCAGCTCTTTAGAAAGTGGGTCTAGCATAACTATTATTCGCATCATCCCGTAGCCTCCTAGTTTAAGTAGGACTGCGGCTAGAACTATGGATCCTGCCACGGGGGCTTCAACGTGGGCTTTAGGAAGTCAGAGGTGAACCCCATAAAGTGGTATTTTAACCAGGAATGCTAGCAGGCACCCGGCTCATCAGATTTTGTGTCCTCAGGAGTTTAGGATAATGGGCTGGGAATATTGTAAGATTAATATGGATAGGGTTCCTGTTGATTGTTGTAGAAGGAGGAGGGCGACTAGGAGGGGTAGTGATCCTGCAAGTGTATAAAATAGAAAGTACGTTCCTGCGTTTAGGCGTTCGGTTTGGTTTCCCCATCGGGTGATAATAATTAGAGTTGGAATTAGTGTGGCTTCAAATATAATATAAAACATGATAATTTCTGTTGCGCCGAAGGCTATAATTAAGAATGTTTGCAAGGATGCTAGGAGTGTAATATATAGTCGTTGGCGGGTGATTGGTTCTGGGTTGATGTGGTTTTGGCTGGCTAGGATTATTAATGGAAGGAGTCAGCATGTAAGGACTAGCAGGGGAGTGGATAGTGGGTCAATTGCAAGATATTGGTTGGAAGCGGATCAGCCGGTCTCTGATGTTCAGTTTAATCATGATAGGCTGATAAGGGCAATTAAGAGGCTGTGCGCGGTCGTGGTTGTTCACAACCATTTGGGTGATGTCAATCAGATTGTTGGAAATAGCATGATTGTGGGGATTAGTACTTTTAGCATTGTAGGAGGTTAAGGTTTTGTAGGCGGTCGGTTCCGTGGGTTCGGGCTGTGGCAACTAAAAGTGCTAAGCCTGCGCTAGCTTCGCAAGCGGAGAAAGCTAGTAGTAGCATGGGGGCTGTCGAAAATCCGGTTGTTTCAAATTGTAGGGCTCAAAGGGCTAGAGCAATAAATAAAGATAATATCATTCCTTCCAGGCATAGTAGGGCGGAAAGTAGATGAGTGCGGTGGAATGTTAGGCCCATGAGTCCTAGTATGAAGGCTGAGCTAAAGCTAAAGTGTACGGGTGTCATAAGGGGATCGTGGAATTAAACCACGGTTTTCTGAGCCGAAATCAGAGGTCTTATATTGGACTAATTCCCTTATTCTGCTCATTCTAAACCTCCTTGGATTCATTCATATACTAGGCCTAGTGTTAGTAGAATTAGGACAGCTGAGGCTCAAAGAAGGGTTCCTACTGGGTTGTGGAGCTGGTCTCCTCAGGGTAGTGGGAGGAGGAGGGCAATTTCTAAATCAAATAGAAGGAATAGGATTGCGACCAGGAAGAATCGGATTGAGAAAGGTAGGCGGGCTGATCCAAGGGGGTCGAAACCACATTCGTAGGGAGATAGTTTTTCTGCGTCTGGGTTTATTTGTGGGAGTCAGAAGGATACTACTGCTAGGATTAGTGATAGGGCTGTTGTAATTAATAGAATGGTAGTAATTAAGTTCATTATCTTTCCTTGGGGTTTAACCAAGACCAGGTGATTGGAAGTCACTCGTACTAACGTTGAATACTAGAAAGATATGAGCCTCATCAGTAGATTGATACGTAGAGGAATAGTCAGACTACGTCAACGAAGTGTCAGTATCATGCGGCGGCTTCAAAGCCGAAGTGGTGTTCGGATGTAAAGTGGTATTGGATTTGACGAAGTAGGCAGACGGCCAGGAAGGTGGATCCAATAATGACATGGAGTCCATGGAAGCCCGTGGCTACGAAGAATGTTGAGCCGTAGACCCCATCTGCAATTGTGAAGGGTGCTTCATAGTATTCTATGGCCTGTAGGGCTGTGAAATAGAATCCTAATAAGATGGTTAGTGCGAGGGATTGAATGGCTTGTTTTCGCTCGCCTTCTATTAGGCTATGGTGGGCTCATGTAACTGTAACTCCGGATGCTAGTAGAACGGCGGTGTTGAGCAGTGGAACTTCAAAAGGGTCTAGTGGCGTGATTCCTGTGGGTGGTCAGCATCCTCCTAGCTCAGGTGTAGGGGCCAGGCTTGAGTGATAAAAGGCTCAGAAAAATCCTAGGAAGAAGAATACTTCAGATGTAATAAAGAGAATTATACCGAATCGCAGGCCTTTTTGTACTGGGGGTGTATGGTGGCCTTGAAAGGTTCCTTCGCGAATAATATCTCGTCATCATTGATACATTGTAAGAAGTAGAAGGATTAACCCAAGGGTTATTAGTGTGGTTGAGTGGAAGTGGAACCAGATTGCTAGGCCGGATGTCATTAATAGGGCTCCGACTGCGCCGGTTAGTGGTCATGGGCTTGGATCAACCATATGATACGCATGTGCTTGGTGGGCCATTAAACGTTCTCTTGCAAGTATAGACTTAGTAGTAATACAAACACGTATGCTTGGATCATTGCTACTGCGACTTCTAGAAGGGTTAAGAGGAATAGGACTGTTGCTGTTAGAATTGCCACTGTGGGCATTATAGGGAGGAGAACGAAGACAGCGGTGGCGATTAGTTGAATTAACAGGTGCCCTGCGGTTAGGTTAGCTGTTAGTCGAACTCCTAAGGCTAGTGGGCGAATGAATAAGCTAATTGTTTCGATAATAATTAGTACTGGGATTAGGGGAATAGGAGTCCCTTCTGGTAATAAGTGGCCTAGAGCAACTGTTGGTTGATTACGCATTCCGATGATTACGGTAGCGAGTCATAGAGGTACTGCAAACCCTATATTGAGTGATAGTTGTGTGGTTGGGGTGAAGGTGTATGGTAGTAGGCCTAGTATGTTAATTGTAATTAAAAATACTATGAGAGAGGCTAGTAGAAGAGCTCATTTATGACCGCCTACATTTAGTGGAAGCATTAATTGGTTAGTAAATCGGTTAATTAATCATCCTTGGAGGGTAACTAGTCGGTTGTTAACTCATCGTGAGGAGGGGGTTGGGTAAAGCACTCAAGGGAGTGCAATTGCAATAGCAATTAGGGGAATTCCCAGGTATGATGGGCTTGCAAACTGGTCGAAGAAGCTTATTGCCATGGTCAGTCTCAGGGTTCGGTTTTGTGTTTTTCGGCATTTAGGGGGGTAGGCTCATTTGGGGAAATGTGGCTTAGGATTTTTGTGGGAATAACAGTGAGGAAAATAAGTCATGAAAATACTAAAATTGCAAATCAAGGGGCGGGGTTAAGTTGGGGCATTTCACTAGAGGTGGTTGGGAGGCACCAATCTTTGGCTTAAAAGGCCAACGCTGTAGCCCGTGTTTAGCTTCCTAGTGAGGCGTCTTCTAGTATTAGTGAGGATCAGTTCTCAAAGTGTTCGAGTGGAACTGCTTCAACTACAATAGGCATGAAGCTGTGGTTAGCCCCGCAGATTTCAGAACACTGCCCGTAGAACACTCCCGGGCGGGAGGCAATGAAGGCAGTTTGGTTCAGGCGGCCTGGAACTCCATCCAGTTTAACGCCTAGAGATGGGACAGCTCAGGAGTGAAGAACATCTTCAGCTGATACAAGCACTCGGATTGGGGATTCTATTGGGACAACTATTCGATGGTCTGTTTCAAGGAGGCGGAATTGACCGGGGGTTAGGTCTTGGGTTGGAATCATGTAGGAGTCGAAGCCTAGGTCTTCGTAGTCAGTATACTCGTAGCTTCAGTATCATTGATGGCCCATAGCTTTAATTGTCAGGTGGGGGTCGTTAATCTCGTCTATAAGGTAAAGAATTCGTAAAGAGGGGAGGGCGATTAGGACGAGGATTACGGCTGGTAAAACTGTCCATACAATTTCGATTTCTTGGGAATCTAAGATATATTTATTGGTGAGTTTTGTAGAGACTATAGCGACAATAATATAGAGTACTAGAGTGCTGATTAAAAATACAATTATTAGGGCGTGGTCGTGGAAGTGAAGAAGTTCTTCTATTACGGGTGATGCCGCGTCTTGGAATCCTAATTGTGTGGGATGTGCCATTAAGCTTTAAGCTTAAGACATGCAGGAGTTTAACCTACGATTCCACCTTGACAAAGTGGTGTAATGTACAAATTTACTAATGTCTTAGAAGGAAGTGGCAGAGTGGTTATGCGGCTGGCTTGAAACCAGTACATGGGGGTTCAATTCCTCCCTTCCTCGTTTAATTTGATTGAACTCGGACAAATGCTGGTTCTTCGAATGTATGGTAGGGTGGAGGGCATCCGTGGAGTCACTCTGCATTTGTTGCGGTTAATTCTACAGATAGAACTTCTCGTTTGGCGGCAAAGGCTTCTCAGAGAATAAATAAGAACATAATTACAGCCACAAGAGAGATTATTGATCCAATTGAAGAGACTGTATTTCAGAGGGTATAGGCATCTGGGTAGTCTGAATACCGTCGTGGCATTCCTGCTAGACCTAGGAAATGTTGAGGGAAGAATGTAAGGTTAACACCTACAAATATGACTCCAAAATGAATTTTGGTTCAGGTGCTATGAAGGGTGTTGGCTTTAAATAGGGGGAATCAGTGCACGAAGCCTGCCATAATAGCGAAGACAGCACCTATTGACAGGACATAGTGGAAATGTGCTACTACATAATAGGTGTCGTGGAGAACAATGTCAATTGAAGAGTTGGCGAGCACAATCCCTGTTAGTCCCCCTACTGTAAACAGGAAGATAAAGCCTAGGGCTCATAATATAGGGGTTTCTCATTTAATTGAGCCTCCGTGAAGTGTTGCCAGTCAACTGAAGACTTTTACGCCTGTAGGAATGGCAATAATTATTGTGGCAGATGTGAAGTATGCGCGGGTGTCTACGTCCATCCCTACGGTAAATATGTGGTGGGCTCAGACGATAAATCCCAAGAGCCCAATGGCCATTATAGCTCAGACCATTCCCATGTACCCAAACGGTTCTTTTTTACCTGCATAGTAGGCTACAACGTGGGAAATAATGCCGAATCCCGGTAAGATAAGAATATAGACCTCTGGGTGACCAAAAAATCAGAACAGGTGTTGGTAGAGGATTGGGTCTCCTCCCCCTGCCGGGTCAAAGAATGTTGTATTTAGGTTTCGGTCTGTTAGCAGTATTGTAATACCGGCAGCCAAGATTGGCAGTGATAAAAGGAGAAGGACTGCTGTAATAAGTACTGCCCAGATAAATAGCGGTGTTTGGTATTGAGAAATGGCTGGGGGCTTCATGTTAATAGTTGTAGTGATAAAGTTAATTGCCCCCAGAATTGAGGACACACCGGCTAGATGAAGTGAGAAGATGGTAAGGTCTACGGATGCGCCGGCGTGAGCAAGGTTACCCGCTAGTGGAGGATAGACAGTTCACCCCGTCCCAGCTCCGGCTTCTACGCCGGATGAGGCCAGGAGGAGAAGGAAAGAGGGGGGTAGCAGTCAGAAGCTTATGTTGTTCATTCGTGGGAATGCCATGTCCGGGGCCCCAATTATGAGAGGGATAAGTCAGTTGCCAAATCCACCGATGAGGATTGGCATTACTATAAAGAAGATTATTACAAAGGCGTGGGCGGTAACAATGACGTTGTAGATCTGGTCGTCGCCAAGCAAGGATCCGGGTTGGCTAAGCTCAGCTCGAATTAAGAGGCTGAGGGCAGTTCCAACTATTCCGGCTCAGGCACCGAATACAAGGTAGAGGGTGCCAATGTCTTTGTGGTTAGTAGAGAAGAATCAGGGTGTGATTGCCACAGGTAGGATGGCCGAAGTCAGGTGGTGGGTTGTAGCCCCAAAGATAGAGGTTTAAGTCCTCTTCCTATCAAGCTCCGTGGTGTATAACATATTAGATTGCAAATCTAAAGTCGTAGATTAACGTCTGCCGGGGCTTTCCCGCCTTACTCGGCTAACGGCGGGAAAGCTAGATGAATGCTCGCTGGTTTGGGCGCTTAGCTGTTAACTAAGAGTTTGAAGGATCGAGGCCTTCTCATCTAGGAAGGCTTTAGCTTAATTAAAGTGTCTGAGTTGCATTCAGAAGATGTGGGATAGAGTCCCGCAAGCCTTATTCAGAGACTAGGAGATTTTCACTCCTGCTTAGAGCTTTGAAGGCTCTTGGTCTAAGTTTATCCTAAGTCTCTAGGTGACTAGTGATAGAATGGCTGGGGTGATTGGTAATAACCCTAGGGTTGCAGCAGTGAATAGGGCTAGGGTGAGTGTTGATTGGGTATTTTGGGTTCGTCATGGGATTGTTGTGGTGGTTGTGCTGGGTGAGATGGTTAGGGTTATTGCGTAACAAAGGCGGAGGTAGAAGTATAGGCTTAGTAGTGCGGCGAGGGCTATAATGGTTGCGGTGAGTGGTAAGTCTTGTGTTGTAAGTTCTTGTAGGATTAATCATTTTGGCATGAATCCTGTAAGAGGAGGGAGTCCTCCTAGTGAGAGTAATGCTAGAGCGGTTGTTGCTGCTAGGATTGGGCTTTTTGATCATATTATTGATAGTGTACTAATTTTTGTGGCCGAGGATAGTTTTAGGGAGAGGAACGCGGTAGAGGTTATGAGGATGTATGTTCCTAGTGCTAGAAGGGTTAGTTGAGGTGTAAATTGTAGGATAATAATTATTCAGCCTATGTGTGCGATTGAGGAGTAGGCGAGGATTTTTCGTAGTTGGGTTTGGTTTAGGCCACCTCAGCCGCCTACGAGGGTTGATAAAAGGCCCAGGGATGTAAGTAAGAGGGGGTCGATGGTGGGGCTTACTTGAATGATTAATGCGAATGGTGCTAGTTTTTGTCATGTGGATAGAATTAAACCTGTTAGAAGATCTAGGCCTTGAAGCACTTCTGGTAGTCAGAAGTGTACAGGGGCTAGTCCGATTTTTAGTGCTAGGGCAGTAATTACTATTGTTGAGGCGAGGGGATGGGAGAGATCATTGATGTTTCATTCTCCGGTTATTCATGCGTTTGTTGTGGATGCAAATAGAATTATTGCTGCTGCTGTGGCTTGTGTAAGGAAGTATTTGGTTGTCGCTTCTACTGCTCGGGGGTGGTGTTGTTGTGCTATGAGGGGGGTAATTGCTAGGGTGTTAATTTCTAGGCCCATTCAGGCTAGGAGTCAGTGGGAGCTGGCAAAGGTTAGTGTAGTTCCTAGTCCTAGGCTGGACAAGAGGATGACTAATACGTAGGGGTTCATTGATAGGGGAGGGATTTTAACCGTCATGTTCGGGGTATGGGCCCGAAAGCTTAATTAGCTGACCTTATCATAGAAAGTGGTGTAGTGGAAGCACCAGGAGTTTTGATCTCCTGAGTATGGGTTCGACTCCCTTCTTTCTAGGAACTGGAGGGGCTTTAACCCTCATAAGCCACTCTATCAAAGTGGTCCTTGGGCATTCAGGCACGGTTCCTGTGGCTGTTATAGTTGTGGGGGGAGGCCTGCAAATGCGATTGGTAAGGCGGTGTGTCATAGTACTAGGGCAAGGGTAAGGGGTAGGAAGTTTTTTCACACTAAGTGTATTAGTTGGTCGTATCGAAATCGTGGGTAAGAGGCTCGCACTCACAAAAATACTATAGAAAGTAATGCGGCTTTAAATATTAGGTTAATTGTTGTTAGTTCTGGCATTGTTGGTAGATGTGATGCTCCGAGAAATAGGACTGCTGATAAGGTATTTATTAATAGGATGTTGGCGTATTCGGCGAGGAAAAAGAGGGCGAATGGTCCTCCAGCGTATTCTACGTTGAATCCTGAGACTAGTTCGGATTCACCCTCAGTGAGGTCGAAGGGTGCACGATTCGTTTCTGCTAGGGTGGAGATATATCATATTGCAGCTAATGGTCAGGCGGGGATTAGGAGTCAGATGCCTTCTTGGGTCGTGTTAAATATTTGTAGTGTATAGCCTCCGGAGAAGATAATGGTGGATAGGAGGATAAGTCCTAGACTCACTTCATATGAAATTGTTTGGGCTACAGCTCGTAGGGCGCCAATTAGTGCGTATTTTGAGTTTGAGGCTCAGCCCGATCCTAGAATTGAGTAGACGGCAAGGCTGGATAGGGCTAGAATAAATAAAATGCCTAGGTTTAGGTCTGTGACTGGATATGGTATGGGTATTGGTGCCCATAATGTCATGGCTAAAGTTAGGGCGAGTATTGGGGTTGCTAAAAATAGGAAGGGGGATGATGTGGATGGGCGGATTGGTTCTTTAATAAAGAGTTTTACACCGTCTGCGATTGGCTGAAGTAATCCGTAGGGTCCGACAACGTTTGGGCCTTTTCGTAGTTGTATGTATCCTAACACTTTTCGTTCAACTAGTGTTAGGAAGGCTACAGCTAGTAGGACAGGGATAATGTATGCAAGGGGGTTAATTAAATGGGTTAATAGAGTGTTTAGCATGAACTAAGAAGAGGATTTGAACCTCTGGTTGAAAGGGCTTAGGCCTTTTGCAATTACCATGCTCTGCCATCTTAGTGTGGCTTTATCTTGGCCTAGTTTATAGGTCCTCCATTTATTTAGTTGAGTTGTTTTCATTAATTAGGGGTGAGGCGTACTTTTGGCATGGGCCTCTCTTTTCCGGTCCTTTCGTACTAGGAAAAGTGACGTTACAGATAGAAACTGACCTGGATTGCTCCGGTCTGAACTCAGATCACGTAGGACTTTAATCGTTGAACAAACGAACCCTTAATAGCGGCTGCACCATTAGGATGTCCTGATCCAACATCGAGGTCGTAAACCCCCTCGTCGATATGGACTCTGGGAGAGGATTGCGCTGTTATCCCTAGGGTAACTTGGTTCGTTGATCGGCCTAGAGCCGGATCATTGTTGGTCAGATGTTCTGTGACTTAGAGATGTCTCTCTTGGTTTTAGGATGTTAACCCAGTCCACTCGGAGGATAATTTTTTCTCCGTGGTCGCCCCAACCGAAGGTAAAACTCCATTATTCGCTAGGTTTAGAGCTTATTGGGTAAGCTGTTTGACGCGGTTGGATTTGTACCTTAAGCTCCAAAGGGTCTTCTCGTCTTGTATTTTTATGTCCGCTTCTGCACGGGCAGATCAATTTCACTGACTTGAGATGGGAGACAGTTAAGCCCTCGTTTAGCCATTCATACAGGTCTTCATTTAAAAGACAAGTGATTGCGCTACCTTTGCACGGTCAAAATACCGCGGCCGTTGAACTTGTGGTCACTGGGCAGGCTGGACCTCCTATACTTAGTGGTTAGCAGGAGGCGATGTTTTTGGTAAACAGGCGAGGCTTGTGTTTGCCGAGTTCCTTCCTTCTCTTTTAGTCTTTCCTTTATGCACTCCAGTGTGGGGTTAACGATTTTGGGGTTATGAGGTTTTCTTGCTTGTTTTGTTGTTCATGTTGCCCTCTTTTTTTGGGTTCGTTAATTTCCAGTGGTTTATCCGATCTGGTATACACTTGTGCTGGGAGAGAAGTATATTCTCTTGTTACTCATTTTAGCATAATCTCTTCCATGTGGGCATGGAGCGGCCTGATAGTTGTAGGGGAGTGGGATTTTTTATTGGAATAATAAATTTTGTGTCGTTTGAGCTTTAACGCTTTCTATCAAGATGGCTGCTTTTAGGCCCACTGAAACGACGGGTTTTTGTAATTATAATCCCTATCCTCCTTGTAAAGTTGTGTCCTTGGTTAAAGGGGCTGTACCCCCTTTAACTAACTCTCGTGCTTATCTTTTATTCTAAATTAGAATGTTACTTTTTTGATTAAAGGGGGTACGAGGCTGAACTTCTATTCATTTCTCAGGCAACCAGCTATCACCAAGTTCGGTAGGTCTGTCACCTCTACCCGGGGCTCTTCCCACTCTTTTGCCACAGAGACGGGTTGGCCCATGAAGGCTGTCCCGGGGTAGCTCACTTGGTTTCGGGGTTTCAAACTAAAGGTCTCTTTGCTTGTGTTTTTCTGGCTAAATCATGATGCAAAAGGTACGAGGCTTAATCTCTGCTTTTTTGTGCTAAGTATGATTTGTTTCATTACTCTTTCAGCTTTCCCTTGCGGTACTTTTTCTATTGCTTAAGGAACTTTTTCCGTCGCCCGTACTAAAGTGGAAAAATGGTTTGGTTTATGGTTTAAGGTATATGTTGTATTATTCATGTTGTTAAATTATTCGGGTAATTAAGCTAGCTGTTTGGCTCAGGGCGATCCAACTTGCATGGATGTCTTCTCGGTGTAAGGGAGATGCTTAACTATCTCAGCCACGCTCTGGTTTGATCCAAGTGCACCTTCCGGTACACTTACCATGTTACGACTTGCCTCCCCTTGGTTGTGCTTTTGTGTTATGGACATTTATCGCTGTTTGGCGGGGAGAGTGACGGGCGGTGTGTACGCGCCTCAGAGCCGGGTTCAAAAGGACACTCTATTTCCTTTTTACTACTAAATCCTCCTTTAAGTACCAGATTTCATGGTATTGTTCGTGTTATTCTGTGTTAGAAAATGTAGCCCATTTCTTCCCACTTCGTTCGCTACACCTCGACCTGACGTTTTGGGTTGTACCCTTTTTGCTTACTGTTAATCCTTCACAGGGTAAGCTGACGACGGCGGTATATAGGCGGGGGTGACCAGAAGTGGTGAGGTTTAACGGGGGTTATCGGTTCTAGAACAGGCTCCTCTAGGGGGGTCTAAGGCACCGCCAAGTCCTTTGGGTTTTAAGCTGACGCTCGTAGTACCCTGGCGGACGTTTGTTGTGAGACAACGTCTGAGTTTACAGCCAAGCATAGTGGGGTATCTAATCCCAGTTTGTTTCTCAGCTTTCGTGGGGTCAGGTGGGTTGATGTTAAAGCTACTTTCGTGTTTGGGCTTCGGACACTCAGGTGCGTATGACGGCCAGGAGGCCCTTTGGCTTTATTTATGTCTTACCTTAACCACCCTTTACGCCGTGTCCATCAACTGGGGCCTCTCGTATAACCGCGGTGGCTGGCACGAGTTTTACCGGCCCTCTTAACCCTAACTAAGTCAAGTTTTCACTTATGGCTTAATGTTTATCACTGCTGAGTTCCCTTGGGGGTGTGGCGTGGCAAGGCGTCTTGGGCTAATGAGGTTGTGCCTGATGCCTGCTCCTCGTCCCCGGGCGGGGGATTGAGGGCATCCTCACGGGGCTGCGGAGACTTGCATGTGTAAATTGAGTTAGAGCTGATGGTAAAGTCAGGACCAAGCCTTTGTGCACACGGAGCTTTTTAGGGCTCATCTTAGCATCTTCAGTGCTATGCTTTATATTAAGCTACGTTAGC